ACCGAGGGTTCGAATCCCTCTCTTTCCGTTTCTGTTAATTCACCATCGTTACCAACTACAATATATCAAATCAAATAAAAACGAATATCATTATATTATTCCAACAGCTTTATTTGATATAAAATTATGATTCCTAATTACTGTGGTATGGATACGTAAAAGAAAAATCTTGTGGAAAGAGCAAAAAAAAAAAAAAATTCGACTGCGTATCAATTTGTAATACGTGAATAACAAAATACAGATTAAGGCCCTTAGATCTATTTCCTTCGTCGAAAAAGGGACAGAATTGTCTAAACCCCTTTTCTTGTTATGTTCGTTAGGTTCAAGTCTGACGAGAATAATATTCTACGACTAACAACTCATTTATTTTTAAACCGATCCATTTATTATCTATTATTTGATTTACTAAGCCTTTATATTGGAATGAGTCAATAGTCAAATGGTTTGGCACTCCTTCCTGAGGAGATGAAGCAATATAATTTTGAATCAGAGCTTTTGATCTTTGTTTATCCTTCGTAGTAATAATATCTCGGGGTTTGCAACGATAACTTGGTATATCCACTATATGACCATTAACTAAAATATGTCTATGGTTAACTAATTGCCTGGCTCCGGGAATGGTCGAAGCCATACCCAATCGAAAAAGGATATTATCCAACCGCATCTCAAGTAGTTGTAGTAAAACCTGGCCTGTTGACCCTTTGGCTTTTCCAGCGATATGCACATATCTAAGTAATTGTCGCTCTGTCAGACCATAATGAAAACGCAATTTCTGTTTTTCTTCTAAACGAATACGATATTGCGATCTTTTCCCGGAACGCAATGGGTTTTTAAGATCACTTCCGGATCTAGGTCTTTTACTAGTTAATCCCGGTAAAGCCCCCAGACGGCGTATTTTTTTGAAACGAGGTCCTCGGTAACGAGACATAAAGTAAAGACTCCTTTTTATTTTATTGAAATTTCATTCATTTTACAGAAGAAATCAAAATTAAGACTGAACTAAAGAATAAACAAAGCAAAGCGAAATCTATATAGAATGAAATGTATTGTGTTAATATCCAGATTTTTTGTTGTATATCTATATATATAGAAAGAAGATTAAGGCTAGAAAGAAGATTAAGGCTCTGTTTTATGATTTATTATATATATAAAATATAAATCTAATTGGATCTAATTTTTTTTAGAATTACCACGACAGATTAGTGACTCAACGTTTGTAGAAATGGAGAGGAAAGATTCTCAATTATGGAAAAATCGATAGATAAAAAAGCCGGCTATCGGACTCGAACCGATGACCATCGCATTACAAATGCGATGCTCTAACCTCTGAGCTAAGCGGGCTCACATAACAGAAATAATGCATAGGAATTCAAGAGACTACCAGATCCCCGCTATTAGCTGTAAAGTTCGTATGAACTATATATATATTTAATATAAACTATTTAATATAAACTATATATTATATATTCTAGTTCATAATTCTATCCATAACATAATATAACTAATAAAAAAATATAAAATTAATATGCAAATTAATATTAATAATATATTAATATTAATAATATATTTAATAAATAAATAGAATAATATGACTAAATAGAATTCTATTCTAATAATGTAACAGATCTAATAATGTAACAGAAATAAAATATCTGACTAATTTCAATTTTATTATTATACATAATAATTATTGATGATATACATTTATATTGCTGTTATTTTTATATTTAGCATATTTCGAATTTACATTATTTATCTTAATTTAATATATCTATTTAATATATATATTTTACATTCCATTCTATAATAAACTCTAATAAATTCGAAATATAAAAAAAGAAATTTTTTATAATAATTTATAATAATAAGATATTGAAAATACCAAAAAATTGGAATTCCTTTTTTAGATTTGAGAATAGTTATAACAAATAAGATTAATTATATTCATATTATAGCGGATCAGTCCTAAACAAATAAGATTAATTATATTCATATTATAGCGGATCAGTCCTAAACAAATAAGATTAATTATATTCATATTATAGCGGATCAGTCCTAAGAAAAGTATAAAATAAGGATAAAGATACAACAATAAAAATTATAATCAGACATTCCTCTGATTTCGTTCGAAAAAGGATGAAGATAGGACAAAAAAAAACAATAAGGAAGAATATCGACCCTTCCAGTATTACAAAGCACACTCTAAAAATAAAAGGTGAGGGGGACGTATATATATGTGGTATATACCTCTCTATATTGAATTGTGGATACATCAATGATAGAATCATTTCTGATTGAAACAAAGATGATTCATACAATAGAGGTGGAACGAGAGGGGATAGCCAAAAAAAGAAAATAGGCATACACAATTTTTTAATATAGGAATCATTATATAATGAACTCAATGGTTCCAAGATAAATGAAAAAGTTGGGTAAAATTACAACTGGATCCTTGTCTAAAAGGGGGATATGGCGAAATTGGTAGACGCTACGGACTTGA